TTAAAAATAAGCTAAATTAAGCTTTTGGGTTCATACCCCAACTATAAAGGAAATCCCTTTTTTTTAAAAATAAAGTGCCTGATTAAAAGGATTATTCTGATAGGATAAATTATGTAATTTTTTACCTTTATTATATTTTATAGAATTAAACTATACCTAATAATTTCAAAAATTATTGTGCATCTTACACTAAAATATAATTTTTATAATATGAATAACTCATCAAAGAATTTTTATTCTTATTTTTAATTTTATTTTTAATTAATTCTAATAAAATATTTTTTATATTTACTTTATTTTTTAGAACCTTAATTTCTATCTCTTCCAACTCATGAATTGGATGCTGAATTGGTTTGGAAATTAATTTATTAAGTTTTATCCCCCTTTTATCCACCCCCAATAACTTAATAAACTCCGAAGCCTCTTTAAAATATTTCTTAACCCAATCTATTGCCTCTATTAATTTTCTATTTTCTATTCTTTTAAAATTATTTCTCTTTAAAAATTTTATATTTGACAATTTTTTTTCCATTATCATAAACTCAGCAATATTAATAAAAATAGGGTCAGTCCCTTTTCATTTTTGATTCCCAAATATTATCGAAGGACTATCTTGGATTAATTGTTTCATCTTAATAACTTGACAAAAAATTTCCCCTATAATTTTAATATCTTATTATTTAAATTATAATTATCTTATTATTGTTATAATTTTTAATGTACTAATTGGAACTTTAAGAAGATTTAATTTAACATCATTACGTAAATTAATAGCTTTTTCCTCAATTAATAATTTAGGATGGTTAATTTCATCAATTTTAATAAGTGAAAATCTTTGATTAACCTATTTTTTTATCTATTCAATTTTTTTAATAATCATATGCTTTCTATTTTATATAACCAATATATTTTATATCAATCAATTATTTAATTTTAATTATAATTTTTTAATTAAAATTTCTATTATAATTAATTTTTTATCACTAGGAGGTTTACCTCCATTCTTAGGATTTTTCCCAAAATGATTAGTTATTAATTCATTAATTAGTAATAATTTTTATATTATTTCTTTTATTTTTATTATAACTAGATTAATTATATTATTCGTCTATATTCGAATTATCTATTCCTCTTTTATATTTTCTTTATTAAAATTAAAATGATTTAAATTATTTATAAATAATAATTGTCTAATTATAATTTATTTTTTCAATTTAATTTCAATATTAGGAATAATTATTAGAACTTTATTTTTTTTTTAAGGTTTTAAGTTAAATTAAACTAATAATCTTCAAAATTATTTATAAAGAATATATCTTTAAGCCTTAGTAAATTTTACACCTTAAAATTTGCAATTTTAAATCATATTTGAATATAAGACTAATAAAAGAGATAATTCTCGTTAATAAATTTACAATTTATCGCTTATAATTCTCAGCCATTTTATTATGCGAAAATGACTTTTCTCTACAAATCATAAAGATATTGGAACCTTATATTTTATTTTTGGAATTTGAGCAGGTTTAGTAGGAACTTCTTTAAGTTTAATAATTCGTACTGAATTAGGAAACCCAGGATCATTAATTGGAGATGATCAAATCTACAATACTATTGTAACAGCCCATGCTTTTATTATAATTTTTTTTATAGTTATGCCTATTATAATCGGAGGATTTGGTAATTGACTAGTCCCTCTTATACTAGGAGCCCCTGACATAGCATTCCCCCGTATAAATAATATAAGTTTCTGACTTCTTCCCCCTTCTTTAATTCTTCTAATTTCTAGAAGAATTGTTGAAAATGGAGCAGGAACAGGATGAACAGTGTACCCCCCACTTTCTTCTAATATTGCTCATGGAGGAGCTTCAGTAGATTTAGCTATTTTTTCTCTTCACTTAGCAGGAATCTCTTCAATTTTAGGAGCTATTAACTTTATTACAACTATTATTAACATACGAGTAAATAACTTATCTTTTGACCAAATACCTCTATTTGTTTGAGCGGTAGGAATCACTGCGTTACTTTTACTTTTATCACTTCCAGTACTTGCAGGAGCAATTACAATACTTTTAACTGACCGTAATCTAAATACTTCATTTTTTGACCCTGCTGGTGGAGGAGACCCTATTTTATACCAACATTTATTCTGATTCTTTGGTCATCCAGAAGTTTATATTTTAATTTTACCCGGATTTGGAATAATTTCTCATATTATCTCCCAAGAAAGAGGTAAAAAAGAAACTTTTGGGGCCCTAGGAATAATTTATGCCATAATAGCAATTGGTTTATTAGGGTTTATTGTTTGAGCTCATCATATATTTACAGTAGGAATAGATATTGATACCCGAGCTTACTTTACCTCAGCTACAATAATTATTGCAGTTCCAACAGGAATTAAAATTTTTAGTTGATTAGCTACTTTACACGGTACCCAAATTAATTACAGCCCCTCTATATTATGAAGATTAGGATTTATTTTTTTATTTACTGTAGGAGGATTAACAGGAGTAGTATTAGCTAACTCTTCAATTGATATTACTTTACATGATACTTATTACGTTGTAGCTCACTTTCATTATGTTTTATCTATAGGGGCCGTATTTGCAATTCTAGGGGGATTTATTCATTGATACCCTTTATTTACAGGATTAATATTAAATCCCTACTTACTAAAAATTCAATTTATTTCTATATTTTTAGGAGTAAATCTAACTTTCTTCCCTCAACATTTTTTAGGATTAGCTGGAATACCTCGTCGATACTCAGATTACCCTGATAATTTTATATCCTGAAATATTATTTCTTCATTTGGGTCTTATATCTCTTTAATTTCTATAATAATAATTATTATTATTATTTGAGAATCTATAATTAATCAACGAATTATTTTATTTTCTTTAAATATACCTTCCTCTATTGAATGATATCAAAATCTACCTCCAGCAGAACATTCTTATAATGAATTACCTATTTTAAGAAATTTCTAATATGGCAGATTATATGTAATGGATTTAAACCCCATTTATAAAGGATTATCCTTTTTTTAGAAATGGCGACTTGATCTAATATTAACTACCAAAATAGAGCTTCCCCTCTTATAGAACAAATTATTTTTTTTCATGATCATACTCTAATTATTCTAATTATAATTACAATTTTAGTTTCTTACTTAATATTAAGTTTATTTTTTAATAAATTTATTAATCGATTTCTACTTGAAGGACAAATAATTGAATTAATTTGAACAATTCTTCCCGCCGTTACATTAATCTTTATTGCATTACCTTCTTTACGATTATTGTATCTTTTAGACGAACTTAATAACCCTTTAATCACCCTTAAATCTATTGGTCATCAATGATATTGAAGATATGAATACTCAGATTTTAATAATATTGAATTTGACTCCTATATAATTCAAGAAATTGATAAATCATCACTATTTCGATTACTTGATGTTGATAATCGAATTACATTACCTATAAATAACCAAATCCGAATTCTTGTAACAGCCTCAGACGTAATTCATTCCTGAACAGTACCATCTCTAGGAGTTAAAGTTGATGCAAATCCTGGACGACTTAACCAAACTAGATTCTTTATTAACCGCCCAGGAATTTTTTTTGGCCAATGTTCTGAAATTTGTGGGGCTAATCATAGCTTTATACCTATTGTAATTGAAAGAATTTCAATTAAAAATTTTATTAATTGAATTAATAATTATTCATTAGATGACTGAAAGCAAGTACTGGTCTCTTAAACCATTTTATAGTAAATTAGCAATTACTTCTAATGAAAGAATTAGTTAATAAATAACATAAATATGTCAAATTTAAATTATTACAAAGTAATATTCTTTTATTCCTCAAATAATACCTATCAATTGAATTTTTTCATTATTATTTTTTATTTTAATTTTTATTATATTTAATATTATAAACTACTTTATTTTTAAGTATAAAAATAACTCAAATAATATTATTAAAATCAAAAAAAATAATTCACTTATTTCTTGAAAATGATAAATAATTTATTTTCTATTTTTGATCCTTCAACTAATTTTTTTAATTTATCCTTAAACTGAATCAGAACTTTTATTGGTCTTTTATTTATTCCTTTATCATTTTGATTTATTCCTACTCGTCAATTTATTTTATGAAACTTTATTTCAAATAAATTACATAATGAATTTAAAACCTTATTAGGACCTAATAGTCTAAATGGATCAACTTTTATTTTTATTTCATTATTTTTTTTTATCTTATTTAATAACTTTTTAGGCTTATTCCCCTATATCTTTACTAGAACAAGTCATCTAAATATAACTCTGTCAATCTCACTAACCCTATGAATTAGATTCATATTATTTGGCTGAATCAATAATACCCAACATATGTTTATTCATATAATTCCTCAAGGAACCCCTATAATCCTAATACCTTTTATAGTATTAATTGAAACTATCAGAAATATTATTCGACCTGGAACCTTAGCTGTCCGTTTAACAGCTAATATAATCGCAGGACATCTATTATTGACTCTTCTAAGTAGTACAGGAATTAATATACCTAATTATTTAATTATATTCTTAGTATTGATTCAAATTTTATTATTAACATTAGAATCAGCCGTAGCTATTATTCAATCCTACGTTATCTCTATTTTAAGAACATTATACTCTAGAGAAGTAAATTAATGAACCTTAACCATAACCATCCATTTCATTTAGTTGACTATAGACCATGACCTTTAACAGGAGCTATTGGAGTAATAACTTTAGTGACAGGAATAGTAAAATGATTCCATAACTTTAATATTAACCTTTTAATTATTGGATATATTATTGTATTATTAACTATATACCAATGATGACGAGATATTTGTCGTGAAGGCACATTTCAAGGAAAACATACAATTTTAGTCTCAAAAGGTTTACGTTGAGGTATAATCTTATTTATTATCTCCGAAATTTTTTTTTTTGTATCTTTTTTCTGAGCATTTTTTCACAGCAGTTTATCCCCTAACATCGAAATTGGAGCCATATGACCCCCCATAAGTATTTCCCCATTTAATCCTTTCCAAATTCCATTATTAAATACTATTATCTTAATTACTTCTGGAATCACAGTTACTTGAGCCCATCATGCAATTATAGAAAATAATTTTTCTCAAATATCTCAAAGTTTATTCTTAACAATCACATTAGGAATTTATTTTTCTTTTCTTCAAGCTTTTGAATACCTAGAAGCACCCTTTTCTATTGCAGATAGAATTTATGGATCAACATTTTTTATAGCAACAGGATTCCATGGCCTTCATGTAATTATTGGTACTATTTTCCTTGCTACATGTTTTATCCGCCATATTAATAATCATTTTTCAAGAAATCATCACTTTGGATTTGAAGCTGCAGCTTGATACTGACACTTTGTAGATGTAGTTTGATTATTCCTTTATATCTCTATCTACTGATGAGGAAATTAATTATTTATATAATATATTTAGTATATTTGACTTCCAATCAAAAAGTTTAATAATTTTAATATAAATAATTTTTATTATAATAATAATATCCTTAATTATAATTATTGTTGCCAATATCTTTATAATAATCTCTTTTTTATTATCTAAAAAATCATTTCTTGACCGAGAAAAATGTTCACCCTTTGAATGTGGATTTGACCCTAAATCTTTAGCTCGAATTCCATTTTCTTTACATTTTTTTTTAATTACAATAATTTTTTTAATTTTTGATGTAGAAATTGCCCTAATTTTCCCTATAATCCCTAGATTTGCAATTGTCAATTTTTATACTTGATTTAAAATTAGTTTATTTTTTATTTTATTACTTCTATTAGGGTTATACCATGAATGAAATCAAAATATATTAAATTGATCAAATTAAATTAAATACTAGGATTATAGTTTATAAAAACATTTGATTTGCAGTCAAAAATTATTGTAATTAAACAATTTATCTTAAATAAGAAGCAATAATTTGCATTTAATTTCGACTTAAAAGATAGAGTATTTACTCCTTATTTAACTCATTAATTGAAACCAAAATAGAGGTATATCACTGTTAATGATAAAATTGAATTTCCTAATTCCAATTAGAAATATATTATAATTAAGCTGCTAACTTAATTTCTAGTGAATATCATTAATATTTCTTATTTATATAGTTTATCAAAACATTACATTTTCATTGTAAAAATAAAAATTTTTTTTTTATAAATATCTAAAGATCATTAGATCACCTTAATATCTTCAATATCAAACTCTTTAATTTAAGCTATTTAGATAATCTAACTCATAAAAATTAAAGTAATAAAAATCATTACTCATAAAACAAATCTAAATAAATAAATTTTAAAATTATTTATTTGATAAACATATCTTACTAAAGAATAATACTTAATAACATTATATAGCCCCTGTCCTCTATATAATTCTCTTCAACCTATATCAACACTTTTTGTTAAATTTTGACCAAATTTTAAAAAATAATAATTTAATCCATAAGTTGATAAATTTGGTATAAATCATATTATACTTAAAAAAGATCTTAAATTATAAAACATTAAATACTTTCTTAATGAATAAATATTCATATTTCTAACTAAATATCCTATAATTATACCTAATAATCTTACATAAATTACCATTATTTTTAGTGAAAAAGGTAAATAAATTATATAAGGATAATAAAAAATTATTCATCTTAAAAATCTTCCACACATTAATCTTATTATTAGTAAGATTAATATTCTTTTTAATATAGTATAATCCTCATCATAAACATTATAAATAGATAATAAATTAAAATCATTAATTATTAAATATATTAATAAACGAATTGTGTAATATATAGTTAACCCTGTTGAAAAATAATATAAATAAAAAATTAATATATTTAAATTTCTTATTCTAACCATTTCTAAAATCAAATCCTTAGAATAAAACCCAGCTAAAAATGGAATTCCACATAAAGCTAAATTAGAAATATTTATACATAAAGAAGTTAAAGGAATATAAAATCTAATCCCCCCTATCATTCGAATATCTTGGTTATCACTAAGTATGTGAATAATTATCCCAGCACATATAAATAATAAAGCTTTAAATATAGCATGAGTTAGCAAATGAAAAAATGCTAAATCATAAAATCCTATACTTAAAATTCTTATTATTAATCCTAATTGACTTAAAGTTGATAAAGCAATAATTTTCTTTAAATCAAATTCATAATTAGCTCTAATTCCAGCTATTATTATTGTTAGCCCAGAAACTAATAATAATAATTTAAAATAAATTGTACCTTCTAATAAATTATTAAATCGAATTAACAAATAAACTCCAGCTGTCACTAAAGTAGAAGAATGGACTAAAGCAGAAACTGGAGTTGGAGCTGCTATTGCAGCAGGTAATCAAGATCTAAAAGGAATCTGAGCTCTTTTCGTCATTGCAGCAATAACTACAAGTAACCCTACAATTTTTATTCTAAAATCATTTTTTATAAATCTTAAATAAAAAATATAATTTCAACTCCCATAATTTATTATTCAAGAAATAAGCATTAAAATTATAACATCCCCAATTCGGTTTGATAAAGCTGTTAATATACCAGCATTATAAGACTTGATATTTTGATAAAAAATTACTAAACAATATGAAACCAGCCCTAATCCATCTCACCCTAATAAAATTCTAATTATATTAGGACTAATAATTAATAAAATTATAGAAAAAACAAATATTAAAACTAAATAAATAAAGCGATTTAAATTTAACTCTGAACTTATGTATCTACCTCTATAAAAAATTACTGAAGAGGAAATTAAAGAAACAAATATTATAAATAACAAAGATATCCAATCTAATAAAATAGATATAGTAATTCTTATAGAACTAAAAGAAATAATCTCCCACTCAAATAATATAATTATATTATTTATAATAAAGTAAATTATCATAAAAAAATTTATTAATATAAAAAAAAATAAAAAAAAAAATCTTACAAAACAGACTGAATATTTCTTAATAACCTAAAATGGAATTCCATATTTTTGACTCCACAAATCAATATTTTTATTTAAATTATTTAAGTAAAATCAAATTATTCTATAGTCAATTTTTAATACTAAGATATTTAAAGGCAATCAGTGTAATATCAACATCAAATACTCCCGAGAAGTACCTGTATAAAATCTATATACTCCTATATTATATTTACCATGTTGAGTATAAGAATATAAATATAATCTATACCCAGCTCTAAAAAAAGAAATACACATTAATATAATTATTCTTAATCAAGATCATCTAATTACTCTATTTATCAATCTAATTTCCCCTATCAAATTTAATGAAGGAGGAGCTGCTATATTAGAAGATATTAATAAAAATCATCATAAACTTATAGAAGGTATAAAATTTATTATCCCCTTATTTAAAAATAATCTTCGTCTTCTTATTCGTTCATAATTAATATTAGAAAGGCAAAATATCCCAGAAGAACATAATCCATGCCCAATTATTAAAATATAAGATCCAATATACCCTCAATAATTTATTGTTATAATCCCACTAATAACTACACTTATATGAGCAACAGAAGAATAGGCAATTAAAGACTTTATATCAATCTGGCAAAAACATTTTAGACTAATATAAAACCCCCCTACTAATCTAATAACCACCCAAATAAATCCTATTCTTATATTAACTTTTTGTAAAATAACTATAATTCGCAAAAGCCCATAACCCCCTAATTTTAGTATGATAGCAGCTAAAATCATTGACCCTGAAATAGGGGCCTCAACATGAGCCTTAGGTAATCATAAATGAACAAAATATATAGGCATCTTAACTAAAAATGCAATAATTAATCTAAGATACAGTAATATTATATCATAATCATAAAATTTTAGTATATAAATCAATATATAATTTATTTCTCTATAAATATAAAAAATTCCCATCAATAAAGGTAAAGAAGCAAATAAAGTATAAAATAATAAATATAGCCCAGCTTGAATTCGTTCTGGCTGGTACCCTCAACCAACAATTAGAAATAATGTAGGAATTAATCTTCTCTCAAAAAATAAATAAAATAAAAATAAATTTAAAACTCTAAAAGTTAAATATAATATTAATATTAAAAAAATAATATTTAATAAAAATAATTGACTATAAAAATTATTTTTATTTAAGCTCTCTCTTGCCATAATCATCAAGAAAGTAATTCAAATTCTTAATAAAATTAAACCATAAGAAATTACATCACACCCAAATAAGTAACTTAAATTAGTAAAATTTTCAATTCTAATTCTTAATCTTATAAAAACAAAAGCTATAAATATAAAGCTTACCTGAACCACCCAAAATATATTTTTTTTTAAACATAAAGGTATTATAAATAACATTATTAATATAAATTTTATCATTAAATTAAATTATAACTCTGAAAGTAATCATTACCATGAGTACGGATCATAGAAACTAAAATAGATAAACCTAAAGCCCCCTCACAAACAGAAAAAACTAAAAAAACTATTAATATATAAAGATTATAATTTATTATTATTAAATATAATATTATTAAAAAAAAAATTCTTAAAACAATAAATTCTAATCTTATCAATACAATTAATAAATGTTTATGTTTAGAAATAAAAATTATATTCCCCACAAAGAATATAACTATAATAACAAAACTTATACTTATCATTAGTTAGTTTTTATAGTTTAAAAAAAACATTGGTCTTGTAAATCAAAAATAAGATTTTCTTTAAAAACTTCAAAGAAAAAGATTGTCTTTATCTATAATCTCCAAAATTATTATTTTTATAAACTATTCTTTGAAATTTTAAAAATATTCCTTACACTAATAATTATTTTTATCTCATTATTTATATATTTTATTAATCATCCCCTTTCTATGGGATTAATAATTTTAATTCAAACTCTTTTTATTTGTATTTACTCAGGAATAATAATTAATACATACTGATTTTCGTATATTTTATTTTTAATTTTCCTTGGAGGTTTACTAGTTTTATTTATTTATGTATCAAGAGTTGCATCTAATGAATTATTCCAATTTTCTATATTAAATAAAATATTATTTATTTATTGTATATTATTTATTATAATAATAAGTTTATACTTTAATAATACCTTAAATTTTATAAATTTAACTTTTAATGATGAAATAATTAATATATTTAATCCCTTAATATTTTTAAATAATGAATATAACATTAATTTGTCTAAACTATATAATGAACAAACTTATTATTTAATAATAATAATAATTACTTATTTATTCATTACACTTGTAGCAGTAGTTAAAATTACTAATATTTTTTTTGGGCCTTTACGTACAAATAACTAATGTTAAACTTATTTAAACCATTACGAAAAACTCATCCAGTAATTAAAATTATTAATGGGTCATTAATTGACTTACCTTCCCCCTCAAATATCTCAGCATGATGAAACATAGGATCTCTATTAGCTTTATGCCTAATTACCCAAATTTTAACAGGACTATTTTTAACTATATATTATACAGCTAATATTGAATTAGCATTTTATAGAGTTAATTACATTTGTCGAAATGTAAATTATGGATGATTAATCCGAACTCTCCATGCTAATGGGGCATCTTTTTTTTTCATTTGTATTTATTTGCATATTGGCCGAGGAATCTATTATGAATCTTTTAACTTAAAACTTACCTGATTAATAGGAGTGATTATCCTATTCTTATTAATAGCTACAGCTTTTATAGGATATGTTCTTCCTTGAGGGCAAATATCCTTCTGGGGAGCTACTGTTATTACTAATCTTTTATCAGCTATCCCCTATCTAGGGACTATACTAGTAAATTGAATTTGAGGAGGATTTGCGGTAGATAATGCAACTCTCACTCGATTTTATACATTTCATTTTCTATTTCCATTTATTATTTTAATATTAACAATAATTCATTTATTATTTTTACATCAAACAGGTTCTAATAATCCCTTAGGAATAAATAGAAACTTAGATAAAATTCCCTTTCATCCATTTTTTACTTTTAAGGATTTAATTGGATTTTTAATCTTAATTTTTATTCTTTCTTTATTAACTTTAGTTAATCCTTATTTATTAGGGGATCCAGATAATTTTATTCCCGCAAACCCCTTAGTTACCCCTATTCATATCCAACCAGAATGATACTTTCTATTTGCATACGCAATTCTGCGATCAATTCCTAATAAATTAGGAGGAGTTATTGCGTTAGTAATATCAATTCTAATTTTAATTATTCTCCCTTTTACTTTTAATAAAAAAATTCAAGGAATTCAATTTTACCCAATTAATCAATTATTATTTTGATCTATAGTAGTGACAGTAATTCTATTAACCTGAATTGGAGCTCGACCTGTAGAAACCCCTTATATTCTAACAGGACAAATTCTAACATTAATTTACTTTTCTTATTTTATTATTAATCCCATTTTAAATAAATTCTGAGATAAATTAATTTTTAATAATTAGATAATTAATGAGCTTGTTAAGCATTTGTTTTGAAAACTTAAGAAAGAATAATTATTCTATTAATTTATACTAAATTTATTTTATAATTTAAAATTATTTTTACCCCAATAAAAAATAATAAATAATTTAATGATACTGGTAAATATCTCTTTCAACATAAATATATAAGTTTATCATAACGATACCGAGGCAAAGTACCTCGCACTCAAATAAATAAATAAGAAATAAATACTAACTTAAAATAAAATAATAAAGTTAATCTATAACCCCCTATAAAAATAATAACAAATAATAATCTTATAAATAAAATTCTTGAATACTCAGCTAAAAAAATTAAAGCAAATCCTCCTCTACTGTACTCAATATTAAACCCAGACACTAACTCTCTTTCCCCCTCAGCAAAGTCAAAAGGAGTCCGATTAGTCTCAGCTAACAATGAAGAAAATAAACATAAACTTAAAGGAATCATTAACATAAAAAATCAAATTAAAACTTGATATTCTCTAAATTTTACTAAATTAAAATCTATAATTATAATAATTCTTGATAATAAAATTAGAGATAATCTAACTTCATAAGAAATAGTCTGAGCAACAGCCCGTAAACCCCCTAATAAAGAGTAATTTCTATTAGAAGACCACCCAGCAATTAATAATCTATATACTCCTATTCTTGTACAACAAAAAAAAAATAGTAAACCTAAATTAAAAGTAATCATGTTAAAAGTATATGGTATTATCATTCAAATAATTAAAGAAAGTATAAATCTAAAAATAGGAGAAAAATAATAAGAATAGTAATTAGAATAATTTAAATAAACTTGTTCTTTTGTAAATAATTTAATAGCATCAGAAAAAGGTTGTAAAATTCCTAAAAATCCTAATTTATTAGGACCTTTACGAATCTGAATATACCCTAAAACCTTACGTTCTAGTAAAGTTAAAAAAGCAACTCCAATTAAAACCCCCACTATTAAAACTAAACCCCCAATTAAAATATTAATTATATCCAATATTAACATTACTATCTATATAATCTAACTATATATTTATGACTTCTAAAATCATTACATTTTTCTGCCAAAATAGTTAAATAATTTTATTAATATTCTTAATTATTAAATTATTTATAATACTTGATCCTTTCGTACTAAAATATTATAATATTCTAAAGATAGAAACCAACCTGGCTCACACCGGTTTGAACTCAGATCATGTAAGATTTTAATGATCGAACAGATCAAAAATTTAAACTTTTGCATTTAATTTTTATCTTAATCCAACATCGAGGTCGCAACCTTTTTTTTTTATTTGTACTAAAAAAAAAAATTACGCTGTTATCCCTAAGGTAATTTTTTCTTATAATCATTAGTTATGGATCATTAATTCACTTATTTATGGTTTAAATTTAAAAAAAGTTATTTTAATTTTTCTATCACCCCAATAAAATAATTTCTTTAATTTTAATTTATAAATATATATTTAATTTTAATTAAAAAAATTATAAAACTCTATAGGGTCTTCTCGTCTTTTAAATAAATTTTAGCTTTTTAACTAAAAAATTAAGTTTTATAATTAATATAGAGACAGTTTATATTTCATCAAATCTTTCATACAAGTCTTCAATTAAAAGACTAATGATTATGCTACCTTTGTACAGTCAATATACTGCAGCCCTTTAATTTATAATCAGTGGGCAGATTAGACTTTAAATTATTTTCTAAAAGACATGTTTTTGATAAACAAGTGAATATAAAATTTTGCCGAATTCCTTTAAATTAATTTTAATTTAATTAAAATTTTTATTAATTTTAATATACTAATTTTATCATTATTTCTATTTTATTTTCATTAAAAAATATTTTTTTATATAAATTTAAATTATCATTAAATTTTATTTTTATTAAAATTTTTTATAATAAATTATAATTTTTAAACAATATAAATTTTAAAAATTTTATTTTTAATTTATTTGATTATAAAAATTTAAATTAAAGCTTATCCCTTAATATATTTAATTTTAAAATTTTATTTTTAAAAATAAAAAAATAAAATTTTTTAAATTTTAAATTAAATTTTTTTCTAAAAAAACTAGATATATTTAAAAACGATTAACATTTCATTTCAAATTAGTTATTTAAAATAATTATGCAACATTAACTCTTTTAACTAATTAACTCTTTTAAATTCGAGATTTTAATTTTAAATTAAATATTTTTAAATAAACTCTGATACACAAGATACAATAAATTAAATTTACTTTTTAATTAATTAATTTTCACCCTTATTTCAAAATTCTTTTACAATACTAATTCACTATAAAATATTTATTAATTCTAAAAAATATACTTTAATACCCCCATATTAAAAATTTTTTTATTATTATTTTATTTATTAATTTACCCCCTCAAATTAATTAAATATTTAATTTCTTTTCAATGTAAATGAAAAACTTTATCAAGCTCTAATTTGTCATTCTAGAAACACTTTCCAGTACCTCTACTTTGTTACGACTTATTCCAATTTTCAAATGAAAGTGACGGGCAATATGTACATATTTTAATTATTAATCATTTTAATAAACTAATTATAATTACATTTAAATCCACCTTCAATTATTCTTACAAAATTATATTCATTTAAATATTTTTATTGTAATCCATCTTTAACTTAAATATACTCTGCATCTTGATCTGAATTAACTTTATTTTTAAAAATTAAAATATTATTTTTATTTAAAAATATTTTTTTAACAATGATATACAAAATTTTAAATTAAGTAAATTTATTCGTGGATTATCAATTACTAGACAGATTCCTCTAAATGAACTAAAATACCGCCATATTATTTAAGTTTCAATATATATTATTTACTATTTTAGTATTTATATTTAAATTTTTAATAATAGGGTATCTAATCCTAGTTTATATTAAAATTTATTAAATCATAAATTTACTATAAATTTTAATTAAATTAAAATTTCACTTAATAATTTAATATTTAATTTAATTACATTTATATTTATTATAAACTGAAATAATTTAATTTAACTTTTGTTTAACCGCAACTGCTGGCACAAAATTAGTTATTAATTTTAATATTACTAAATAATAATTTCTTAAATTTTTAATTTTAATTACTAAATAATTTATTTAATTATTATTAAAATAATTAAAATTATATACTAAAATTTATATGTAAAATAAATTAATAATAAATTATTAAAAACATAAATTTTTATCTATTATTGAATTATTTTGTATAGATTTTTTTTTTTTTTTTTTTATAATAAATATTTAATATATATATATATATGTATATTAAATGTATAATAGAAATTAATAAATTTTTATTATTTCTTTCCTCCTATTTTTATAATATTATTATAAAAATTAATATTATTATAAATTATATTATAATTCATTTAAATAAAAAAATATTATTAATATAATTTAATATTAAAAATATTAATATATATATGTATATTATTAATAAATTAAAATTTTAAATTATATATTTATTTTAATAATTATTTAAATATTTAATATATATATATATATAAATTAAAAATGAATATTATATTTTAAATAAATCAAATTAAAAATTTTATTAAACCAATTCTTATATTTTTTATAATAAATATAAA